GGTAATAGATACCAGGGCTTTGCAATATTTGATTGATTACAATTCTGTATATTCCATTTACTATAGAAGTTCCCAGGGAATTCATTAGAGGCATGTTTCCAATAAAAATAGTTTGTTCTTGGATATCTTTACTGCTTTTCCAAATTAATCCCGCGGATACATAGAGTTCAGAGGAATATGTAAGTGATTCATATATGGCATCTTTTTCTTTTATCGGGGGTTCTACCAATTGATATGTTTCCACAAATAATTGAAATTCGATTTCGTGATCTGTATCTTCAATTTTTGGAAACTTATAAAGTTCGTCTGTTAAGCCCCGATCAATGAACCTACAAAATCCTTCAAATTGTATCTGATTCAACCCGGGTATTGTAGACATTTCCTCATTTCCACCCCCAAGCATTTTCAATTTCCCCATTTCTTTTATAGAAAATATTATAGAAAATATCCCACGATTTGCTGTCATTCTTCGTCGAATTACATGAATAGATTTAGCAATAATGGAATTTCTGTTCTTTTTACTGAATCACATGAAATTTTACCTAACTCCGTGTATGAAATACCTATTATGAAAAGAAGAATAAATAGAATATAAATTATAAATGGAAACAAATTCAAAAACTCCAGAAGTCTAGGTGGAGTTTTTAAAAGAATATCAAACTAAAAAATTTCTTCTATTTCTTCCATTATTATGATATTACATATTCCAATTCGATTGGATACCAGAAAAAAATCAAGCACGATAGTTTCTTGAAAATTCCCTATAGGATAGATATTATATACGGATAAGATACCCGATTAGATCCGATCCGTGTAATAAATTCTGTTTATGTTCTAGGGTTTACATATACTGACAGTTGTTGTTATAATTTAAATGGAAATGGGGGAGAATTTTTTTTTTCAATTTCAATAAAAAAAAGCAATATTGATATTGATTAGTTATGTATCAATTCTTTATTATTTCACCTTTATTATTTCACCTTTATTATTTCACTAAGAAAAAAATTATTTCACTAAGAAAAAACGATTTTATTAGAGTAAAATTCAAGACTAATTCAGGAATGAATAGGTTAACTTAACGGTTCTAGTTTGTCCTGAAATTTTGTCTTTTGTGACTGAAGGTGCACTTTTTTTTTTTTCAATTGAAAACAAAAAAAATAAGGGGGTCTATTCTCATATATTTTTTATTTATTTGTATCGTTTTGGCGGCATGGCCGAGCGGTAAGGCGGGGGACTGCAAATCCTTTTTCCCCAGTTCAAATCTGGGTGTCGCCTGATCAACAAGAGAATTGAAATAGTTTATTCCGTTTTGCCGATAGAAAACTTGACATTTTTTCAAACAGAAGCAAGCCAAGCGGGGTAAAAGGACTCTTGAGACTTGTTTGATGCTTAGAATTTGGGTTTGTTCTCTAAAAAGTGCTGTAAATCTTGTCGTCTCGGATTCACGGAAAGATTCTAGTAGTCAAAAGGAAGCGATAAATCTTAAAATGATAGTTCTTTCACTCTACTACTACTGCAGTGTCCGTTTACTGACCGGGTCTTGAATTAGATTGGATAAAGGGATAGGTCGGACAGGAAATTCAAATCTAATCCCATTTTTAGTTGGGATTTTTAGTTGGGGAGGGGACGGAAGAAACCTTGTATACAGACTCATGAAAGTATATGATTGCTCCCGCTTTACTATATAGTTAGTTAGATTGAATAACTAATTGGATTTCTTCTTTTTTTATTTAAATAATCCTATTCGGCAACCTCTGGTCAAATAATTAATTTACTCGGCTGTCTTGGTCTTGCGATTGAACGAATCGGGAGCGGGAGGCGATAAGGATTAGATCTAAGACCTATGTTTTATTTTGTGTCCTTTTTATATTTCTGCGCCCCCCCCAAAAAAAAGAATGTTAATACTTCAATAATATTCGAATGGTTAATTTAGTTGGTTGAAAGACCAAAAAAAATCTATAGTCTATCTAGCGAAGTTTAGGAGTGGGAATAGTCAAAATAAAATGCATCTCAAATACATTATCAGATACATTACAAATAGAATCCGACCCTTTTCTTTATATTTTTTCTTTTTTTTTTTTTGCTTTAAATATTTCTATTTTCTTCATCTCCTTTACCTTTAATGTCCCTTTTTCTTTTTAGCGGCCAAATAATTGATGTTAATGTACACGTTACATAGTTCATGATGCAGAACTTTTTCAGTTCATCCTATTGGCTCAGCTCATCTGAAATAAGTATAATTAAGAAATATCATTCAAATTTGAGAATCTTAATAAACCCCTACCCTAATTTGTTTATTTCTCCCTTCCATAATAATATATGAATGAGACCTCAATTATTCTGTTTGATTTGACTTCAATTCCTTTGTCTGATCTATAAGACAATGGACAGAAATTAAATATCTGGGGTTAGAGAAATGCGGATTAGTTTCTTCTTTTTATCTTTTAGTGAGCATCTTGTATTTCATAAAAGTTGGGGGTGATATAATCTTTACGCAAAG